AAAAAAATATAAGAATATCTTCTGGTGTCGAGGGAATTGCACGGATAAAGATTCAAAAAAGAATCGATCTGATTCAAGTCATAATCTATATGGGATTTCCAAAGTTATTAATAGAGGATAAGCCTCGAAAAATCGAAGAATTACAGATGAATGTGCAAAAAAAACTGAATTGTGTGTACCGAAAACTCAACATTGCTATTACAAGAATTGCAAACGCTTATAGACACCCTAATATTCTTGCAGAATTTATAGCCGGACAATTAAAGAATAGAGTCTCGTTTCGTAAAGCAATGAAAAAAGCTATTGAATTAACTGAACAGGCAGGTACAAAAGGAGTTCAAATACAAATTGCGGGGCGTATCGACGGAAAAGAAATTGCACGTGTCGAATGGATCAGAGAAGGTAGGGTTCCTCTACAAACCATTCGAGCTAAAATTGATTATTGCTCCTATACAGTTCGAACTATTTATGGGATATTAGGGATCAAAGTTTGGATATTTGTAAACAAAGAATAAGAAACTTTTCCTTATCTTTAACCTTCCATGTTTCGATAAAACAAAAAATGAGAAATTTTATAAGATTGAATAAAATAAAAAAATTCAATTAATCATTTGATATTGATATAATTGCTATGCTTAGTGTGCGACTCGTTGGTTTTTTTTAGAGTGGTTAGAATTCAACAAAAAAATAAACCGACTCGTAGTATGAATTAATTAATGTAGTATGAATTAATTAATAAAGAACTAATAACCAACTCATCGCTTCGCATTATCTGAATCTAAAGAACTAGTCAAAATAAAAAATATAAATAAAGATATGATATATTGGTGATATAATTATAGCAACTGAAATATTGCATAAAAAAGAAATAAAAACGAATCTGATTATGAGTTGTAAAGCAATAAGAATATACGGATAAATGAAGGGGTGAAAGAAAGAGAGAAAAAGAATATCAATGATATAGAATTCTAATATGTAAAGGTCTATGGGTCATCTCATAAAAGATAGTGTAATAAAGCATCAATATTCATTAATCCATATATAGATGAATATATTCCTAGAACAAACAAATCAAGAGCCACAAGTCAATAAAAACTGAGAAGGTTGATTCAAGAAAAAAGAAAATTTAAAATCTTATTAGAGAGGCTCCGTTGTAGAATTCAGACCTAACCATTAATCGAGAAGCGATGGGAACGACGGAACCTGTAAATACCTAAGATTTTATTAAAAAGAAATCTTAATGATTCATTGGGTGGGATGGCGAAACGAAGCAAGAACCAATCCATTTTTTTTTGAGGAGTCGTGGGCTAACCCTACATTACATCTGAAATTGATAATGAAAGAGTAAATTAAATATTCGCCCGCGAGAATTTTGATTTTATTGAATTGAATTTATAAATTTGGTCCAATCCGATAGGATAATAAAAAGAAAAGAAAAAGAAAGATTCGTTAGAACCTTATAACATAACAAAACAGCATTATCTAGTTATATATGGATAGCAAGAATTGTCTATATTGTCTATAAGAATACATGTTTAGTTATATATCAAAACAAGATATACAAATTTCCAATAGACAAATAGATTCTATGAAATCTCAAAAAATCCCGCGATTCTATTATATTATTCATTAAACATATGTATATTATTGTATATTATTTTATCGGTTAAATCTATTTATTTTATTTTTGAATCGCTTCATTCGCGAGGAGCTGTATGAGGTGAAAATCTCATGTACGGTTCTGTAATAGCGATGGAATTGAGAAACAACCATCAACTATAACCCCAAAAGAACCAGATTCCGTAAACAACATAGAGGAAGAATGAAAGGAATATCCTATCGGGGTAATCATATTTGCTTCGGAAGATATGCTCTTCAGGCACTTGAGCCCGCTTGGATCACATCTAGACAAATAGAAGCAGGGCGGCGGGCAATGTCACGAAATGTCCGCCGGGGTGGACAAATATGGGTACGCATATTTCCAGACAAACCGGTTACAGTAAGACCTACCGAAACGCGTATGGGTTCGGGAAAAGGATCTCCCGAATATTGGGTAGCTGTCGTTAAACCAGGTAGAATACTTTATGAAATGGGCGGAGTCGCAGAAAATATAGCCAGAAAGGCTATTTCAATAGCAGCATCCAAAATGCCTATACGAACTCAATTCATTATTTCGGGATAAAAATTCGAACCAAAGGAAAGAGATCTTTAGGATGAAAAAAAAAATTGCAATTGTAGGTTTCTTTTTTTTTTGAACACAGAGAATATTTTTTTTTACTTCAACCCTTTGACTGAAAGAACAGATAAAAAAATGATATGATTCAACCTCAAACCCATTTGAATGTAGCCGATAACAGCGGAGCCCGCGAATTGATGTGTATTCGAATCATAGGAGCTAGTAATCGACGATATGCTTATATTGGTGACATTGTTGTTGCTGTAATAAAGGAAGCAGTACCAAATACGCCTTTAGAAAGATCAGAAGTGATTAGAGCTGTAATTGTACGTATTTGTAAAGAACTCAAACGTAACAACGGTATGATAATACAGTATGATGATAATGCTGCGGTGGTCATTGATCAAGAAGGAAATCCAAAAGGAACTCGAATTTTTGGCGCAATCGCCCGGGAATTGAGACAGTTAAATTTCACTAAAATAGTTTCATTAGCACCCGAGGTATTATAAGACGAGACCATGATATAGATATATTATTTATGAATGAAATAGATTAATAGATTATGTCTCACACATATATCTTTTGTAGTAATTATTATATTTGTAGTAATTATTTTAATTTTATTCTATTAATTAATTATTTTATTCTATTAATATTAATATATAGAATATATAATTCTAATTAGAATTAAATATAAATTAAATAGAAATATATATTAAATATTCTATTAATTATCTATTTTCTTTCTATTTTTAATTAGATATGAATATGAAAATTAGATATGAAAATGATTTTCATTATAGAATTCTAATTAAATTAGAATTCAAAATGAATTATTTAATTATATAAATATATTAAACATTCTAATTTTTAAAATATAAAGATATTAAATATAAATATTCAAAATCAAAATTAGAATTCAGAATTCTATTCTATGAATAAAAATCAAAAAATTATTCTATTTTTTAGAAATAGAATTCTTCTAAAAAATAGAATTCAATATGAGATATTCAATATGAGATATTATAATTATATATTTCATTTTTATAATATTTCATTTTCATTTTATAATATTATATTATTTAATATTATATTATTTATTATTATATTATAAAAATTATAAAATGAAAATTTATAAAATGAAAATTTATATTATAAAATAATAAAAATAATAATATTATATATATAGTATATATATATTATTATATTCAATATATTCAATATTAGATATTTTATTGAATAAAAAATAGAACAAAGGAGCATGTTGATTATATCGAAAGTCAGGGGCAACAATCATTTTCGTTTATCATGGGTAAGGACACCATCGCTGACATAATAACCTCTATACGAAATGCTGACATGAATAGAAAAGGAAGAGTTCAAATCCCATCTACTAACATCACCGAAAACATTGTTAAAATACTTTTACGAGAGGGTTTTATTGAAAACGTGAGAAAACATAGGGAAAGCGACAAATATTTTTTAGTTTTAACTCTACGGTATAGAAGAAATAGGAAAGGATCATATAAAACTATTTTAAATTTAAAACGGATCAGTACACCTGGTCTACGAATCTATTCTAATTATCAACGAATTCCTAGAATTTTAGGAGGGATGGGGATTGTAATTCTTTCTACTTCTAGAGGTATAATGACAGATCGAGAGGCTCGATTAAAAAGAATCGGCGGAGAAGTTTTATGTTATATATGGTAATCTTTCTGATATCCGAATTATATGAGAAACTTCTATCCATTTTTGTGAAAAAAGAGAGAAAACACAGGTTTCTAATATCACTCTTCATACATTAGTGAATGCATGAAGGGGGTTTAAATGAAATAGGAATAAAAGAAAAGAAAAAAGAAAATGGATTCATGAGGGTTTAATTACTGAATCACTTCCCAGGGGTATGTTCCAGGTTCCTTTATATAATGAAAATAGGATTCTAGGCTATGTTTCCGAAAGGATTCGACGTACTCTTATTTTATATGTATACGAAATGTATACGAACGGGAAAGTAAAAATGGAAGTATAAGTCATTTAATTAGACTGTTTTTTCAACTTCAACATTTTTTTTGGGGGGTACAATTAGAAGTTCAAAATTTAAGGAAACCATATTTTCTTCCAATGAAAGAGATTCGGGATTAAGTTAAGGACTGACAAATATGAAAATAAGGGCCTCTGTTCGTAAAATTTGTGAAAAATGTCGATTGATCCGTAGGCAGGGACGAATTATAGTAATTTGTTCCAATCCAAGACATAAACAAAGACAAGGATAATATTTCCACAAAAGAGGGCTTCTATTCGAAAGCACCGGATGCACAAATCAAATAAATTTATATTCAATAAAATATATTATATATATATAATATATATCTAAAATCAAATATATAATTAATATTAATAAGAAAATAATAAAAAGAAAAATATTAATAAAAAAAAGAAATATTATATTAAATATTCTATTAATTTAATTAGATTCTATTAATTTAATTAGATTAATATATATATAAATATATATATAAAAATATAAAAATAGAATATATAAATTCTATATATTCTATATAATAATTTATATATAATTTATATAGAATATTCTATATAATAAGTATAAGTATTATAATAATAAGTATAAGTATTATATTATAGTATAGTATAAGTATTATAAGAAATATTATTGATATTTCAAATTTGAAATTCTATTTCAAATTAAAAAATTATATTCTATATTAATAGAATATTCTATATTAATATATTAATAGAAAGAAATAGTACAATTAATATAGAAAAATAAAATATTAATTCTAGTTAGAAAATAAAATAGTAA